ATTAACCTAAATTCAGAAGATGCAATTGGGCCTCTTCCATCAATTGGTTGAGCTAAGGCATTTATAACACGACCTAAATAAGCTTCACTAACAGGTATCTGAGCAATTCTTCCTGTTGCTTTTACAGAACTTCTCTCTTTTATCATCAAACCGTCACCCATTAATACAACGCCAACATTTTTGGCTTCCAAATTAAGAGCAATACCTTTTGTACCCTCTTCAAATTCTACTAATTCACCTGCCATGACTTCATTAAGACCATAAATACGAGCAATACCATCACCTACTTGAAGTACAGTACCGGTATTCACAATCTTGACTTCTCTATTATATTGTTCAATACGTTCACGGATAATATTACTAATTTCGTCAGCTCGAAAGGTTCCCATAAGTCTTTCTTTATTCTTTTTCAAAAGCAAAGAAAAAAAGGTAGTGCCTAAGTTTAAAACTAAAGTAAAAGTTGAAGGACTAATCAGTTATATTATTTCTCCCATTCTATGGCACCGAGAATGGCAATATTAGCACGGATCGTACGAGAATGTAACTCACTATTTAAAGAACTTTTTATAGTTCCCAGTGCTCTTTGTAAGACTTGTTGCAAAATTCGTTGTCGGACTTGGTTTATTGCTCTTTCTTGTTCAAAACAAAGGCTTTCGTTCTTATTTTTTTCAAATTGTTTCAACTTCTCATAACCAATTTTAATGAGATTTTGTTTTTCTCGTTCCAGATCAGAATATTCATTCTGCCGATACTCATTCGCTTCTTGTTCTACTTTCCGGAAACGAATTTGAGCTTTTTCGAGCTGCTCAATGGCTGCTTTACGTAATTCTTCTGAATTACGAAGAGTGTTCAAAATCCTCTGTTTTCGATTATCTAATAAATCATTTAATGAAAGTAGATTATCTTAGCATGAAATTCAAAACTTTCATGATCTCTTCCCAAACCAAACATGAATCTTTCAATTCATTTGGCTCTCACGCTCAATTATAATTATTTATGAATATTCACATATTCTTTCTTGAATCTAATGAGCCTATCCTCTCTTTTCTGGCTATATTCGACCATATTGAAACTTATAAAAGACCTGAATATATAAAAGGACTCTTCTGACCAGATAAAAATCTATAAATTATTGTCAGCAAAGTTGTTTCTTTATTCGTACTTGTTTTTTCTTTATTTTTTTGAATTCAATTCAAAAAGATTTCATTAAATAAATAAAAAATAAAAAAGCAAATTGAAAATTCAAATTTATCTTTTTTTTTAATCCAAAAAATTTCTTTTTTTTTTTATACAGTAGGTCGTCAATTCGGCATTGGATAAAAAAGAAGGTAAGGTATAGACCTCTTTTTTTTCCAGTAAATGGTTCAAATATTTTTATCGATATGAGTGTTCTATATCAAAAAAATTATCAAGTATGCATTTTTCAACCATTTGGATACTAACGTAGTCGTGGCTAACGTAGTCGTAGAAAGAGTACCATTTTGCCTGTACTTCAAGCAGTTTAGCTTTAACCATGTTAAAGATCTCAATTTATTTTGATTGGTTTTGATAGAGAATCAAAGTTATTTCACCAAAAAATAACGAAATGCTATAGTTCTTACATATGATTTCTGATTTTATTCAAAAGTAATTCGTCGAGATCGTACACCCCTTTCCTTTAAAAAAAAGAAAAAAATAAAAGGAAGTGAAGCCGGATAAATCCAACATTTTTTCGAAATAAACAACTCGCACACACTCCCTTTCCAAAAAAAACCAATATACCAATCACTACAATTAGATTTATTAGATTTGTTGCTAAAATATCGGTATTAAACCCGAAACTCCTGGCGAATGGCCAGTGACCCAAGAAAATGAAAGAATCGGTTACATTTTTCATATGTTCTCCTCTTATAGATAGGACTAACAAACAAGAAGGTTCTTTTTCTATCACTTCACTCATCCTTTTTTGATCGATTTCTCTTTTTTTAGGGAATATCTTAATCTCTTTAAAGATTAATTCATTTGAATAATGAATTATCTCTCATCCTTTGAGATCTTTCCTAAATAAAGAAAAAGGAAAAAAGTTTTTTTTATACTAAGCTTTATACTAAGCTAAGAACAGGCGAGTCGATCTGGAAATCTCTCATCCTTAAATCAGTCCTTTATGGGATAAAGGTTCAAAAAATACAAATAATTTTCTATAAATTACTTTACTTTATATATATAAAGTAAATTCAAAAAATTATTGATATGATATAATTCGAAGAAAAAAAAAGCACAGTTTAAAGTTTTCAAAATACGAAAAAATAGATAATCTAAGTGACTTTTTTTTGCTATTACTAGGATTAAACAAAAGGATTTGCAAATAAAAGCGCTAATGCCACAACTAGTCCATAAATTGTTAAAGCTTCCATAAAAGCTAGACTAAGCAATAAAGTGCCTCGTATTTTACCCTCTGCTTCTGGTTGTCTTGCAATACCTTCTAAAGCTTGACCTGCAGCAGTGCCTTGACCAATCCCAGGTCCAATAGAAGCAAGTCCCACAGCCAATCCAGCAGCAATAACGGAAGCAGCAGAAATCAGTGGATTCATAGTAAGTTCCTCGCACTAAAAAAAGGAAAAGGTTAATGATACAAAAAACCAAAGAATTATTACCTATTTTAAAATAGGTAAATCTATTAGTCGAAATAACTCAAAACTACGATACGAATTGAAATAATTAATATTTATGAATTGTCAGAACTTTTTCGATATTTCCTTTTTCTTTTCTATTTATGATGGAATTTTTTGAATAAAGTCTTAATTTTTCTATACCTTTCCAACCACTCTTTCATTTCAAATTTTTCACTCTTTCTTCGAGATCGTTTAGTTCATCTGTTTTTTTTTTAATAAAAAAAAATCACAGACGAAACAGACCATTTATTTTCTAATCTATTTTTTTAGAAATAATTTATTATATTATATATATAAATAATAATAAATAGTGTTATTTAGCTAGTGAACATCTGATATTGCATAAAAAAACTGTTCTTACATAAACAGTCCATATTGAATATGAACTCATTCGAATTCCATAAAAATTCTTCAAAACAAATAAAAAAATGACTGGACTTTTTAAAATTCAATAAAATACTTTTAGCGTAACCTTTTTATTACAAATTAGACTTCAAAAATATCGTCCATCTCCTCTCTCCTATGTTTAAATCGTGCTTTATCTTCCTATATTTTTCTATATACTATATTATTTTCTATATACTATATTATAGTATATTCTATAATTAAATTCTCAAACCAAGCAAACAGATTTTCTTGAATCAAAAAGGAATTAGGATAAACTAAGCTAAAAAAAAGACTATTTCGACGAATTAATGATGACCCTCCATGGATTCTCCTATATAAGCTGCTGCTAAAGTTGCAAAAATAAGAGCTTGAATACCACTTGTAAATAATCCAAGCAACATGACAGGTATAGGAATTATTAAAGGGACTAAAGAAACAAGAACAACAACTACCAATTCATCAGCTAATATATTTCCAAAAAGTCGAAAACTTAAAGATAAAGGTTTTGTAAAATCTTCTAGAATATTAATTGGTAAAAGGATTGGAGTTGGATTAATATATTTCTCGAAATAACTCAATCCTCTTTTGCTAAGACCCGCATAAAAATATGCTACTGACGTGAGTAAAGCTAAAGCAACCGTAGTATTTATATCATTCGTGGGGGCGGCTAACTCTCCATGAGGTAACTCGATAATTTTCCAAGGGAAAAGAGCACCTGACCAATTAGAAACAAAAATAAATAGGAACATTGTTCCTATAAAGGGAACCCAAGGACCATATTCGTCTCCAATTTGAGTTTTGCTTAAATCTCGAATAAATTCGAGAATATATTCAAAAAAATTCTGACCATCTGTTGGAATGGTTTGTGGATTCCGAACAGCTATGATGACTGACACTAACAAAATTCCAATTACGATCCAAGAAGTGATAAGTACTTGGGCATGGATTTGTAAACCTCCTATTTGCCAATAGAGATGTTGGCCTACTTCTACAGCAGATATCTCAAATAACACATTATATGGTCTAATGGAAGATGATATAACATTCATAAATTTCCTCTGATCGAATTTTGACTGAAAAAAAAAGTTCATTTTTTTTCAATTCACCAACTTGAATATCCTATATTTAGGATACCAAAAAATTTTGATGTATCCTATACAAAAACAAAAAGTTCTTGTATAGGATAGAAAAAAATTGAATGATATCCCATTCTCCTATCAATTGAGAAAAAAAACTCAGATCATCAAAGAAAAAGATTTTTTTTAATTATTTTACTATCTAATCTACATGATATCGATTTGTTACTATATGATCGATAATACCATAATCTTGAGCTTCGGTTGCGGACATAAAAGTATCTCTTTCCAGATCATTCTGTATAACATTTATAGGTTGACCAGTATTTTGTGCATAAATTTCCGCAATTTCGTTACGAAGTTCACGCATTTCTTCTGCTTCTACTAGGATTTCGTTTGCACTTCCACAAAAATAGCCAGTAGAAGGTTGGTGAATCAAAACCCTAGCGTGAGGGAATGTTAGCCGTGTACGAATTGTTCCTCCGACCAGAATCAAAGATGCCGCTGATGCAGCTAATCCTAGATTCATTGTGGACACGCTATAACGTGAAAATTCCATAGTATCATAAAGGGCCATTGCTGCTAGTACCCCTCCACCCTTCGAGTTTATAAGTAAAGAAATACAAGGATTACTTTCATCTTCATCTTCATTTTCAGGATCAATTTCGTTATACTCCATGAAGAGTATGAGACCAATAAGTTGATTCACCAAAGGGAATTCTATTTTTCTGCATAGAAAAAGCATTCTTTTTTTCTGAAGTAGTTCAAATAAAGTAACGAAAACTGTTTTCCCAGAACGAATCACAGGAACTTTTGGTGTTCCGATTGGCATAAATCCTCCAACCTTTCAGTTATTTTTGACCTGACTAGGATCAATCAATTTCCGACTAGGGTCAATCAATAACAAAACGAACTACTCCAATATATCAAATATCGATTCCTATAGCTTTTGCTACTATAACCTTCCCAACCACGATTCTTGCTCTTCTTCCCATTCTTCAATTTCTATATTCAAAAAAAAATAGTGGGTTCCATCGTTTCTATGGTTACCTCTCAAACGGTGAGGTCCTCTCTATACACCGGAGCTTCTTTTTTCATTTAATCAAACGATTTTATGAACTTGTATAGTTCATATTCTTTGGCTCTACCTATTAATTAGAAAGTAATAGCCCTTTTCACACTAGGAGTTATCCATACAGTGACGGCATTTAATTAGAAAAGTTGGCTAGGTAGCTGACCCTATGAGTCCGTTCTTTCAAAAAGGAGCATGCTTCCTATAATACTCTTTCCGCCGCTTAATGGATAACCTTTTGCTACCAATGGAGAATTGATTTTTATTTCAAATCGAGAATGATTGGATTTTTACCAATGAAAACCATAAATTTGAGATTCTATAGAATTAATAGGTATATTATATACCTTTTTGTTACTATCCTATTTATCAGTATTGGTCGTTGATACTAGAAAAATTTTCTTATTTGTTCGAACTCATGATCTGAACGAGTCGCACATACACCCTAGTACATGTTCCTCGACGCTGAGGACATCCTTTAAGAGCGGGAGATTTCTTAACATTTTTTTTTTGCTGTCTTCTGTTTCTAAGAAGTTGTTTAATAGTTGGCATATTCTATGTATATCTATATAGAATAAAATGGTTTGGCTTAGATTGATCTTAACCAAATATTATTTTTATCAATTATTTCTATTTAATTCAATACTCAAAAGAAATAATTGAGAAAAAGAACTCAGATCACTAAGGATTTTCTTTTTTGATTTGCTATGCGATCGACAGATAATCTTGAGTTTCGGTTGCGGACATAAAAGTATCTCTTTCCAGATCATTCTGTATAATATTTACAGATTTACTAGTTTTTTGTGCATAAATTTTCGCAATTGTGTTACAAAGTTCAAACATTTCTTCTGCTTCCATTAGGATTTTCTCTGCAGTTCCACAAAAATAACCAGTAGAAGGTTGGTGAATCAAAACCCTAGCGTGAGGGAATGCTACCCGTTTAGGAATTGCTCCTCCGACCAGAATCAAAGATGCCGCTGATGCAACTAATCCTAGATTCATTGTACACACGTCAGAACCTGAAACTTGCATAGTATCATAAAGGGCCATTGCTGATAGTGCCCTTCCTTCCACCGTGAGAATTTCTAAATATTTTTTTAATCTTCGAGATCCATTAATAGTTTGAGAGCAATAAGCTCATTCACAAAAGGAAATTCTATATTTCTGCATAGAAAAAGAAAAGGATTCTTTTTTCCTCAAATAGTTCAGATAAAGTAACGAAAACTGTCTTCTCAGAACGAATTACAGGCACTTTTGGTGTTCCGATCGGCATAAATATTCAAACCTTTCAGTTATTCTTTTTTCCGACTAGGGTCAATCAATAATAAAGCAAATTATCCAATATATTAAATATCGATTCCAATGGCTTTTGCTACTATAATATTCCCAAGCACGATTCTTGCTCTTCTTCCCATTCTTCAATTTCTATATTTCTTATTTTTTTTTTTTCATAAAATCATATTTAATGAAATCAGAGAACTTTCTTTTTATAATCATGTTCAACAGAGTGAACATCTTTATTGTATCAAAATTCTCATTCTCTATAAGAATCTCTAAAATCCATGGAAAAGAACAAAGAAAAAGGATAATTTTAATGTGGATTTCTATTAGAATTGCCATAAGAATCTCTTGGATTTGCAAAATAATTCAAAAAATTATTTTTTGAATTGTTGCTTTGCTAGATAATTGATTAATTTTTTCAAAGTAATTTTCTCTCCCATTTCCTTTTCTTTTTTTTTTTTGAAAGCGAGGTGCCTTTAATAATTGTTCCGATGGAACCTTCTACCGGTAATTCACCATGGATACATGACAAAAAAACAATTTTTTGAAATACTTATTTGATTGACTCTGATTCGAATTTTATATTCATTTCATATTCATTATTTTACTTTTTCATATTCATATATTCTTTAATAAAGAATATAATAAAGAAAGGTGAAAATCCACGATTTCTTGTCTTCATTCCTTTTTCTTTTATTTGATACATGGAATAGTTTTTTGATAGAGTAATCCAGAATGGATTCAAAAAAACTGTAACCAAGGAATTGATCATTGGAATGATCAAAAAGTATCCATTTATTCTCCAATAATGCAATCTTCCCGTTGCGTATTGGTACTTATCGGGTATAGAATAGATCTGCTTCTCTTTGTTCTTACGAACAGAGTTGTTTACTTATTTTTCTTTTGAATAAGATGAAATAAAAATAAACCACAGAATCCACTGAAAAAAAGTTTAGGTACACAGTATTAGGTACAAAGTATATAGTCTTCTTAGTTTAATGCGATAAAATCAAGTTTCTATTTCTCTTTGATAAAGGGGTATTTCCATGGGTTTACCTTGGTATCGTGTTCATACTGTCGTATTGAATGATCCCGGTCGATTGCTTGCTGTTCATATAATGCACACAGCTCTAGTTGCTGGTTGGGCTGGTTCAATGGCTTTATACGAATTAGCGGTTTTTGATCCCTCTGATCCTGTTCTTGATCCAATGTGGAGACAGGGTATGTTCGTTATACCTTTCATGACTCGTTTAGGAATAACCAATTCGTGGGGCGGTTGGAATATTTCAGGAGGAACTGTAACGAATCCAGGTATTTGGAGTTATGAAGGTGTTGCAGCGGCACATATAGTATTTTCTGGTTTGTGCTTCTTGGCAGCTATCTGGCATTGGACATATTGGGACTTAGAATTATTTTGTGATGAACGTACAGGAAAACCTTCCTTGGATTTGCCCAAGATTTTTGGAATTCATTTATTTCTTTCAGGTCTAGCTTGTTTTGGTTTTGGCGCATTCCATGTAACAGGTTTGTATGGTCCTGGAATATGGGTGTCCGATCCTTATGGACTAACTGGAAAAGTACAAGCTGTCAATCCAGCTTGGGGTGTGGAAGGTTTTGATCCTTTTGTTCCAGGAGGAATAGCCTCTCATCATATTGCTGCAGGTACATTAGGTATATTAGCAGGCTTATTCCATCTGAGTGTTCGTCCGCCTCAACGTCTATACAAAGGATTACGTATGGGGAATATTGAAACTGTACTTTCCAGTAGTATTGCGGCTGTCTTTTTTGCAGCTTTTGTTGTTGCAGGAACTATGTGGTATGGTTCAGCAACTACCCCAATTGAATTATTTGGTCCTACTCGTTATCAATGGGATCAGGGATACTTTCAACAAGAAATATCTCGAAGAGTTAGCGCCGGGCTAAGCGAAAATCTAAGTTTATCAGAAGCTTGGTCTAAAATTCCTGAGAAATTAGCTTTTTATGATTACATTGGTAATAATCCGGCAAAAGGGGGATTATTTAGAGCAGGTTCAATGGATAACGGAGATGGAATAGCGGTTGGATGGTTAGGACACCCCGTTTTTAGAGATAAAGAAGGTCGGGAACTTTTTGTACGTCGTATGCCTACCTTTTTTGAAACATTTCCGGTAGTTTTGGTAGATGAAGACGGGATTGTTAGAGCCGATGTTCCTTTTAGAAGGGCAGAATCTAAATATAGTGTTGAGCAAGTAGGTGTAACTGTTGAGTTCTATGGTGGTGAACTTAATGGATTAAGTTATTCAGATCCTGCTACTGTTAAAAAATATGCTCGACGCGCCCAATTAGGTGAGATTTTTGAATTAGATCGAGCTACTTTGAAATCTGACGGTGTTTTTCGTAGTAGTCCAAGGGGCTGGTTTACTTTTGGACATGCCACATTTGCCTTGCTTTTCTTTTTCGGACACATTTGGCATGGCGCTAGAACCTTGTTCAGAGATGTTTTTGCTGGTATTGATCCAGATTTGGATGCTCAAGTGGAATTTGGAACATTCCAAAAACTTGGCGATCCAACTACAAAAAGACAAACTGTCTGATACAGCATTATTGTGGTATATTTCTTTCCTCTTTTTTTTTATGGGATACAAACAAGAAAAAGGAATCTTTATTTGAATCATCATCTTTTCTTTGATTCGTTTTCTTTATTTTATTAAATGATCTCAAATGAATAGGTGTGGAAGCTATAATTGTAAATCACAATCGAATCTATGGAAGCATTGGTTTATACATTCCTTTTAGTCTCGACTTTAGGGATAATCTTTTTCGCTATCTTTTTTCGAGAACCACCTAAGGTTCCAACTAAAATAAAAAAATGAAATAAATCTTGAAACTATTTAATTGAAGTAATGAGTCTACCAATAAGGGAAACTCATTACTTCAATTATTTCAACTAATCCCCATGTTCTTCGAATGGATCTCTTAGTTGTTGAGAGGGTTGCCCAAAAGCGGTATATAAGGCGTACCCAGTAAAGCTTACAAGTAAACCAGATATAAAGATCGCGACTAGAGTTCCTGTTTCCATTTTTTAATAATTTCCAGAATGAATCTACTATAAAGATCATTTATTTAGAAATACAACAGAATAGTATACAAAGTCAACAGGTCTTAACCAATTATTATTTAATAAAAAAGAATTTATGGCTACGCAAACTTTTGAAGATAGTTCTAGATCTGGACCAAGACGAACTAATGCAGGGCAATTATTGAAACCCTTGAATTCAGAATATGGTAAAGTAGCTCCAGGTTGGGGTACTACACCACTTATGGGAGTTGCAATGGCTCTATTTGCTGTATTCTTATGTATTATTTTGGAAATTTATAACTCTTCTGTTTTATTGGATGGGATTCCTAGGAATTAGGTATGATATGAGATTTTGCCAGATACTACTAATCTGAAAATTTTGATTTCTAAATAAAAGATAAATAAAAGATTTTGGTAGTTCGATCGTGGACTTTTTTTGTTTCGGTATTTTTGGAAAATGAGTGTGTGACTTGTT